AGTAAAGTGCCTGATTAAAGGATTATTGTGATAGAATAAATAATGTAATTACTATTACCTTTACTACATCCGACAGATTTAAACTGTCCCTAAAAATATCAAAAATTTTCGTGCCCCCTACACTATAATGTATACCCTAGAAAAGTAAGCTAATCAAGCTAATGGGTTCATACCCCATTAATAGAGGAAGACCTCTCTTCTCTAATGTTAAATACTTCAACTAAAATTTTACTCACTCTAACCTTATTAAGTGGTTTAATTATTACAATTTCTTCAAACTCTTGATTAAGAGCATGAATAGGATTAGAAATTAATTTATTATCATTTATCCCCTTAATATCAAACTCAAGTAATATTTACACTACAGAGGCATCATTAAAGTATTTTCTCGTTCAAGCTTTAGCCTCTTCAGTATTTTTATTCACTATCGTCTCTAAATCGCTAATTGAAAGTATATTCGTAATCCTTAACCCCCCTATAACAAGAATCATAATCTCTACCCCTTTACTTATAAAGAGAGGAGCAGCCCCCCTGCACTGATGATTCCCTAGAGTTATAGAAGGATTAAGTTGAATAAACTGTTTCATTTTAATGACTATTCAAAAAATTAGACCATTATTATTAATTTCTTATACAATTAATTGCGAGTTATTTTTAATAATCTTTATTATTCTTTCAGTAATTGTAGGATCTTTAGGAGGATACAACCAAATTTCCCTTCGTAAAATCCTTACATATTCATCAATTAACCATATAGGTTGAATATTAGTAGCTATATTAATAAGTGAGCAAATATGGATATTATACTTCCTCATTTATTCACTTTTAACCCTCTCAGTAATCATACTTATTAATCCCCATCAAATTTCATTTATTAATCAAACCTTTATGATTAATAAAGAAGGTAAGGTATTAAAATTTCTACTATTTTCATCATTATTATCACTAGGAGGTTTACCCCCATTTCTAGGATTTCTCCCAAAATGATTAATTATTCAATTTATAATAATCAACTGATCCTACCTAACTATTATCATTATGGTGGTAGTATCATTAATTACACTCTATTACTATCTCCGAGTCTCATATTCATCATTCATCATCCTGAACTCCGAGATTAATTGAAAAATCCATTTTAATGGCTTTTCAATTTTCACCCTTATTCTAGGTTTGACCTCAATACTAGGAATAATCCTTTCCATAGTTATGACTAACTTATTAGCCTAATAAATTTAGGGCTTTAAGTTAACAAAAACTAATATCCTTCAAAGCTATCTATAAAGAGATTAATCTTTAAGTCTTAGTAGTAATTCTACTCCTATAGAATTGCATTCTATTATCATTCATATGAATATAAGACTCTTATAGTAGAAGAGTTAACAACTCCTATAAAGATTTACAATCTTTCACCTATTTCTCTCAGTCATTCTACTAATTGAAACGATGATTATTTTCAACTAATCATAAAGATATTGGAACATTATATTTCATTTTTGGTGCTTGATCAGGTATAATTGGAACTTCCCTAAGTATATTAATCCGAGCAGAATTAAATCAACCAGGATCCTTAATTGGAGATGATCAAATTTATAATGTTATTGTAACTGCCCATGCATTTATTATAATCTTCTTCATAGTAATACCAATTCTAATTGGAGGATTTGGTAATTGACTAGTTCCCTTAATATTAGGTGCCCCAGATATAGCTTTCCCCCGAATAAATAACATAAGATTTTGATTATTACCTCCATCATTAACTCTTCTATTAGCAAGTAGTTTAGTTGAAAGAGGAGCAGGAACTGGATGGACCGTTTACCCTCCACTAGCAAGAAGAATAGCACATGCTGGTGCCTCTGTAGACCTTGCAATCTTCTCACTACATTTAGCAGGAGTGTCATCAATTCTAGGAGCAGTAAATTTTATTTCAACTATTATCAACATAAAACCAATTAATATAAAACCAGAACGAATCCCCTTATTCGTTTGAGCAGTTGGTATTACTGCTTTACTTTTACTTCTATCTTTACCTGTCCTTGCAGGAGCAATTACAATATTATTAACAGATCGTAATTTAAATACCTCATTCTTCGACCCTGCAGGAGGAGGAGATCCAATCTTATATCAACATTTATTTTGATTTTTTGGTCATCCAGAAGTTTATATTTTAATTCTACCAGGTTTTGGTATAATCTCACATATTATTTGCCATGAAAGTGGAAAAAAAGAAGCATTTGGTAATTTAGGAATAATTTTTGCTATATTAGCCATTGGATTATTAGGATTTGTCGTTTGAGCTCATCATATATTCACAGTAGGTATAGATGTGGATACTCGAGCTTACTTTACTTCAGCCACAATAATTATTGCTGTTCCTACAGGAATTAAAATTTTCAGTTGACTTTCAACAATTTATGGATCCCAATTAACTTACAGAGCCCCATGCTTATGATCTCTAGGATTCGTATTCCTATTTACAGTTGGAGGACTTACAGGAGTTGTCTTAGCTAATTCATCAATTGATATTGTTCTACATGATACTTATTATGTAGTAGCCCACTTTCACTATGTATTATCCATAGGAGCCGTTTTTGCAATTATAGCAGGCTTTATTCAATGATACCCTTTATTTACAGGATTATCCATAAATCCCAAATGATTAAAAATTCAATTTACAATTATATTTTTAGGAGTTAACCTAACCTTCTTCCCTCAACACTTTCTAGGATTAGCGGGTATACCACGACGATATTCAGATTATCCTGATGCATATACAGCATGAAATGTTGTTTCATCTATTGGATCAATAATCTCTTTTGTAGGAGTAATAATATTTATTTTTATTATATGAGAAAGAATATCATCTAATCGACAAATATTATTCCCAACACAAACAAGTAATTCTATTGAATGGTTCCAAAATACTCCTCCCGCAGAACATAGATATTCAGAATTACCTACAATTACCTATTAACTATTCTGATATGGCAGATTAGTGCAATGGATTTAAGCCCCATATATAAAGTAATTATTACCTTTTATTAGAATTTTATGACAACGTGAGCCAATATAAATATACAAGATAGAGCCTCCCCCATTATAGAACAATTAATCTATTTCCATGATCACGCATTAATAATTATTGTAATAATTCTTATAATTGTATCTTACATAATAATTATATTAACATATGATAATTTTACTAACCGATTCTTATTAGAGGGTCAACTAATTGAAGTAGCATGAACAATCGCTCCTGCAATCATTTTAATTTTTATTGCTATCCCTTCATTACGACTATTATATTTAATAGATGAAATTAATAGACCAGTTGTAACCTTAAAAACTATTGGACATCAATGATACTGAAGTTATGAATATTCAGATTTTCTTAAAGTAGAATTTGATTCATATATAATTCCACAAAATGAAATAAATCCTGATAATTTTCGACTATTAGATGTTGATAACCGAGCAACATTACCAATAAATTCTTTTATTCGAGTTATTATTACAGCTACAGATGTATTACACTCATGAACAATTCCGAGTCTAGGAGTAAAAGCAGATGCAACACCAGGTCGACTTAACCAAATTAGCTTTTTAATTAATCGGCCTGGTCTATTCTATGGTCAATGTTCAGAAATTTGTGGAGCAAATCATAGTTTCATGCCTATTGTTATTGAAAGAATCTCTACTAATAAATTTATTAATTGAATTTCTAATATTAATAATTCATTAGATGACTGAAGGTAAGTAATGGTCTCTTAAACCACTTAATAGTAAATTAACAATTACTTCTAATGATGAAGAGTTAGTTAATTTTATAACAATAGTATGTCAACCTAAAATAATCAACTATTTGATACCCTTCTATTCCCCAGATAATACCCTTAGCTTGATTAACTTTATATATATATTTTATTTTTATACTATTAATCTTTTCATTTATTAATTACTATTCATTTATCTCATTACCTAATATAAATAATAAATTAATTAATTCAAAAAGTATTAATTGAAAATGATAACTAACTTATTTTCAGTTTTTGACCCTTCTTCAAGTATTTATAATTTATCAATTAATTGAATCAGAACTTTACTAGGATTATTAATTATTCCAAGAATATTTTGATTAATCCCTTCACGAATATTTGTACTTTGAAATAAAATTATTACTGCTTTACATAAAGAATTTAAAACTCTTATTGGATCTAAAAATATTAATAAAGGAGCAACCTTTATCTTTATTTCATTATTTACAATTATTATATTTAATAATTTTCTAGGATTATTCCCTTATGTATTTACTAGAACTAGTCACATAATTATAACTTTAACTCTGGCATTACCCTTATGATTAAGATTCATAATTTTTGGTTGAATCAATAATACTCAATATATATTTGCTCATTTAGTTCCCCAAGGAACACCTCCTGTATTAATACCTTTTATAGTCTGTATTGAAACCATCAGTAATATAATTCGACCTGGTACTTTAGCTGTACGATTAGCCGCTAATATAATTGCAGGCCATTTATTATTAACACTCTTGGGAAATACAGGCCCTATATTAACAGCATCATTATTAACATTACTAATTATAACTCAAATTGCATTATTAATATTAGAATCAGCAGTAGCTATTATTCAATCTTACGTATTTGCTGTATTAAGAACTCTATATTCTAGTGAAGTAAATTAATGTCAACACATAATAATCATCCTTTTCACCTTGTAGATAAAAGTCCATGACCTTTAACAGGAGCAGTTGGCGCCTTAATTACAATAATAGGATTAATTAAATGATTTCACTTATATAATCAACAATTAATAATAATCGGATTATCAATTATAATCTTAACCATAATTCAATGATGACGAGATATTATTCGTGAAGGAACTTATCAAGGTCTCCACACTAAATTTGTTATTAAAGGATTACGATGAGGAATAATTTTATTTATTATTTCAGAAGTATTCTTCTTCATTTCATTCTTCTGAGCGTTCTTTCATAGAAGTCTATCACCAACTATTGATATTGGATCCTTATGACCTCCTATAGGAATTACACCATTTAATCCCATTCAAATTCCACTTCTAAATACAGCAATTCTTTTATCATCAGGAGTTACTGTAACTTGAGCACACCATGGCCTATTAGAAAATAATTTTTCTCAAAGACTTCAAGGTCTATTTTTAACAGTAATTATAGGAATATATTTTACAGCTCTTCAAGCTTATGAATATATCGAAGCACCTTTTACTATTGCTGATTCAGTTTATGGAGCATCATTTTTTATAGCAACAGGATTTCATGGACTTCACGTAATTATTGGTACTACATTTTTATTAACTTGTTTACTACGCCATTTAAATTTACACTTCTCTTCAAATCATCATTTTGGATTTGAAGCAGCAGCTTGATATTGACATTTTGTTGATGTAGTATGATTATTCTTATATATTTCAATTTATTGATGAGGTAGTTAATTAATATTTATCTATTATATTTAGTATATTTGACTTCCAATCAAAAAGTTTGTTTTACAAGATAAGTAATCATTTCAATAATTATTATAATTACTTTTTTATTAACCTTATCAACAATTATCATAATAATTACATCAATTTTATCAAAAAAAAAAATTGAAGACCGAGAAAAATCTTCACCATTCGAATGTGGATTTGATCCTAAAAGATCCGCCCGATTACCATTCTCCTTACGATTTTTCTTAATTGCTGTAATTTTTTTAATCTTTGATGTAGAAATTGCTCTATTGTTACCAATAACTATCACTATAATATATTCAGATATTAAAACATGGACTATTGTAAGATTAATCTTTCTAATTATTCTTCTAATAGGTCTTTATCATGAATGAAATCAAGGTTCCCTGCACTGAGCTTCATAATGGGGTGATAGTTAAATATAACATTTGGGTTGCATTCAAAAAGTATTAATATAAATTAATTCACCTTAAATAAGAAGCAATTATTGCAATTAGTTTCGACCTAATTATATGGTATCATAAAATACCCTTATTTTATTAACTGAAACCAAAATAGAGGTTTATTACTGTTAATAATATAATTGAATTTAAAATTCCAGTTAAGGAAATATAAGGATTAAGTAAAAGCTGCTAACTTATTATTTTAACGGTTAAACTCCGTTTATATTTCTTATTTATATAGTTTATAAAAACATTACACTTTCACTGTAAAAATATTATTTTAATTATAAATATTTAAAGATAAATTATCACCTTAGCATCTTCAGTGCCACGCTTCTCAATCCATTTAAGCTATTCAAATAAATTATAAGTAATATAAAAATAATAATAATAATTCACATAACAAAAAATATTATAAATATTTTTAAATTATTAAATTGTCATCACTGATTAATACCTCTTAAATACATAAAAGAAGTATATAATCCCTGCCCCCCAAAATATTCATTCCACCCTCCATCAAATGATTTTAATGATTTATAACCAATAATTAATGGAACAAGAGATAATCCATATGTAGAAAGATAAGGTATATACCATATTGATCCTAAAAAATTAATAACAATTTTAAACTTTAAAGACAATAAATTATTTCCTACAGACAACTTGGCCATTTCATAACCTACTCAACCACCAATTAATCTAACAACAATTACTAAAGTCTTTAATACTAATGGTAAACAAATTATAGAAGGGGTAGGAAAAATAATTCATCTTAAAATTGACCCACCTACAATCACTATTATTAATAAACCTATTATTCCAATCAATATATTTTTATTTTCCTCACCTAAATAATAAAAAGTTGACAAATTAAATTCACCACATAAAGTATAATAAAATAACCGAAAGGAATAACATACAGTTAAACCAGTTGAAAAAAAAAATAAAAAAAACCCAAATATATTAACAAAATTAAGACTTACTATCTCTAAAATTAAATCCTTAGAATAAAATCCTGCTAAAAAAGGTATTCCACATAAAGCAAAATTAGAAATTATTAAACAAGAAGAAGTTATAGGTATTTGGGAAGATAAATTACCCATATACCGAATATCTTGCGAATCCCTCATAGTATGAATTACTACCCCTGCACACATAAATAATAAAGCCTTAAATAAAGCATGAGTTAATAAATGAAAAAAAGCTAAATTTGTATATCCCAAAGAAAGAATTCTTATCATTAATCCCAATTGTCTTAATGTTGATAAAGCAATAATTTTCTTTAAATCATATTCAAAATTAGCTCCAATTCCAGCTATAAATATAGTTAAACCAGAAATTATTAAAAGAAAAGTATTTAATCTTCCCTCAAAAGAAGAACTAAATCGAATTAATAAATATACCCCTGCAGTCACAAGAGTTGAAGAATGAACTAAAGCTGATACTGGAGTCGGAGCTGCTATTGCAGCAGGCAATCAAGAAGAAAATGGAATTTGAGCACTTTTAGTTATAGCAGCTAAAACTACTATAATTCTAATAATCCTTATTTCACTATTTTCTTTTAAATAATCTAAATAATAGATATAATTTCATCTACCAAAATTTAATATTCAAGCAATAGCTATTAATAAAGTCACATCTCCAATACGATTTGATAAAGCAGTTAATATACCAGCATTATACGATTTAATATTTTGATAATAAATAACTAAACAATAAGAAATTAATCCTAATCCATCCCAACCCAATAAAATTCTAATTAAATTAGGTCTAATAATTAAAAATATTATTGACGCAACAAATAAAAGTACTAAATAAATAAAACGATTTATATTTATATCCCCATATATATAATCATCTCTATATAAAATTACTAAAGAAGAAATAAAAAAAACAAACCCTATAAATATTAAAGATATTCAATCAAATAATAAGGTTATCACAATTCTACTTCTATTTATTATTACAACCTCCCACTCAATAAAATAAATCAAATCATTTATAATAAAATAAATACCTATAAAAAATAAAATCAGTCTAATTCCAAATAAAAAAAAAAATCTAGTATAACAAATTGATATAAACTTAATAACCTAAAAAATCTTATATATTCATCTTTGACTCCACAAATCAATATTTTAATTAAACTATTTAAGCTACAATCATAATACTAAATATTCCCCTTTAAGAATCAATAAATTTAAAGGAAATCAATGAAGAAAAAGTAATAAAAATTCACGAGTATATCCTAAAGAACACGAATAAATCCCAGAATAAATATATCCATGTTGTCTGTAAGAAAATAAATATAATGTATAAGCAGCACTAAAAAATGATAATAATATTAAAATAATTATACTTATTAATGATCAACTTACTAATCTATTTAATAAGTTAATTTCCCCTAATAAATTAATAGATGGAGGAGAAGCTATATTACATGATCTCAATAAAAATCATCATATAGATAAACTTGGTATAAAATTTATTAAACCTTTATTAATTAATAGACTCCGTCTACCTAATCGTTCATACGTAATATTTGCTAAACAAAATAATCCAGAAGAACATAATCCATGAGCAATTATTAAAACATAACATCCACAATATCCTCAATATATTAAAGTTATTAAACCACTAATTACAATTCCTATATGTGCTACTGAAGAATATGCAATTAATGATTTTAAATCCGTCTGTTGTATACAAATTAATCTTACTAATATACCACCAACTAAACTAATTGATAATCAAATATAATTTAATTTACCTCCTAAATCTATTAACATAATATAAATACGTAATAAACCATATCCCCCTAACTTTAATAAAATTCCAGCCAAAATTATTGAACCTCTTACAGGTGCCTCAACATGAGCCCTAGGGAGTCAAAGATGAACTATAAATATAGGTATTTTAACCAAAAAGGCCATAATTATTCTAATATAAAAAAATATATTTATCATATTAAAAGAACTTATTAATATAAATACCAAATTACCCTCATGATAAATGAATATAATACCTACTAATATAGGTAAAGACGCCAATAAAGTATAAAATAATAAATAAATACCAGCCTGTAAACGCTCAGGTTGATATCCTCAACCCAAAATTAAAAACAAAGTAGGAATTAATCTACTCTCAAAAAATAAATAAAATAAAAATAAATTTATTCTGCTAAAAGAACAAACTAAAAAAAAAAGTAAAATTAACACCATAAATATAAATAAATTTCTAAAATAATTATATCGCAAAACTGACTCTCTAGCTATCATCATTAATAAACAAATTCAAATTCTTAACAAAATTAATCCATAAGATAAATAATCATAACCAAATATATTACCAACATTCATTCAACAATAATAATAAGGAAATATAATCATAAAAAAAAATGAAATTATTATTATTATTGATTGAAAAATTCATCAAGTTCCTCTTCCTAAACATAAAGGGATTATAAAAATTATAAACATTATATACTTTAACATTGAAGCATATTATAAGCATTAAAAAAGTCTCTACCATATCTACGAATTATTGAAACTAAAATTGATAAACCTAAAGTCCCCTCACAAACAGAAAATGTTAAAAATACTATTCTAAAATATAATTCATAATTATAAGTAATTAAATAATAATATAAAATTGTATATAAAATAAGAACAATAAATTCCAATCTTAATAAAGTTACTAATAAATGTTTACGATTAGAAGTAAAAACTCAAATACCACAAAAAAAAGATGTAAAAATATATAAATATATTATCATTAACGTTTTAGTAATTTAATAAAAATATTGGTCTTGTAAACCAAAAATAAGTAACCCTTCTTTTAAAACTTCAGAGAGAAAGATTAAACCCCTTTTCATTAATTCCCAAAATTAATATTTTTATAAACTACACTCTGATATTAAATTATATTTAATTACTTTAAGAATAATTTTAAGTGTTATATTTACACAAATAAATCATCCATTAGCTATAGGACTAATTTTACTTATTCAAACTACATTAATTTCACTAATCTCGGGCATAACTTCTCAGTCATTCTGATTTTCTTATATCTTATTTCTTATTTTCCTTGGAGGAATATTAGTATTATTTATATACATTATTAGATTAGCATCTAATGAAATATTTACCCTATCCACCAAATTAATAATTTTCTCAATTATTATTATATCAATTATAATTTTAATTATAAAAATGCCCAACAACTTAAATAATCAAGAAATTATATCATCTATTCAATTAACTTCCCCAATTACATTACCATTAATTAAATTATATAATCAACCAACAAATATTATTACTATTATATTAGCAATATATCTATTTTTAACACTTATTGCAGTAGTTAAAATTATTAACATTTTTATTGGTCCTCTTCGACAAATAAATTAATGAATAAACCTTTACGAATCATATATCCACTTTTTAAGATTATTAATAATGCATTAATTGATTTACCAACCCCTTCAAATATTAGAAGATGATGAAATTTTGGATCATTATTAGGTTTATGCTTAGGAATCCAAGTCATTACAGGTATTTTCCTAGCTATACACTACTGTCCAAATATTGAAATAGCCTTTAATAGAATTGACCATATTTGCCGAGATGTAAATTATGGTTGACTCCTACGAACTTTACATGCTAATGGTGCATCAATATTCTTTGTATGTATTTATATACATATTGGTCGAGGAATATATTATGGATCCTTTAAATTTATCCAAACCTGATCCATCGGAATTTTAATCTTATTTATTACTATAGCTACAGCTTTTATAGGATATGTTTTACCTTGAGGACAAATATCCTTCTGAGGAGCAACAGTTATTACAAATTTATTATCAGCAATTCCTTATATAGGAATTGATCTAGTTCAATGAGTATGAGGAGGGTTCGCTGTAGATAACGCAACATTAAATCGATTCTTTACCTTCCATTTTCTTTTACCATTTATTATTACTGCAATAGTTATAATTCATCTATTATTTCTACATCAAACAGGATCTAATAATCCAATAGGATTAAATAGTAATATTGATAAAATCCCCTTCCACCCTTATTTTTCTATCAAAGATATATTTGGATTTATTATTATTATAATAATTTTATCTATTTTAACCATTAAAGAACCTTATATTTTAAGAGACCCAGACAATTTTATCCCAGCTAACCCTCTAGTAACACCTATTCATATTCAACCAGAATGATATTTCTTATTTGCATACGCAATTTTACGATCTATTCCTAATAAATTAGGTGGAGTTATTGCCCTAGCTTTATCTATTGCAATTCTATTTATTCTACCATTAAATAATTTCAATTTTCGTGGTATTCAATTTTATCCTATTAACCAAATCATATTTTGAATTATAGTAAATACAGTAATTTTATTAACATGAATTGGAGCCCGACCAGTTGAAAATCCTTATATCATTACAGGACAAATCTTAACTACAATTTATTTTACTTATTTTTTATTAAACCCATTAATTATAAAAATATGAGAAAATATAATTAAATAATTTAAATTAGTTAAAACTTCAGAAAGTAATATGTTTTGAAAGCATAAAAAAGGGGTTAAATTCCTCTAATAACTTACTTACTACTTAATAAAATTCACTAAAATATCAATATCATTAAAAAAATTTTAAATCCAAGGATAAAAATTAAATAATTTAATGATAAAGGTAAAAAACTTTTCCAAGCTAAATATATTAACTTATCATATCGGAACCGAGGTATAGTACCCCGAATTCAAATAAATATAAAAGAGATTAATCTCAACTTTAAATAAAAAATAAAAGTATTAATATCATTCCCTAAAAAAATTACACAAAATAATATTCTTATAAATAAAATTCTAGCATATTCAGCCATAAAAATTAATGCAAATCCACCACTTCTATATTCAACATTAAATCCTGAAACCAATTCAGATTCCCCTTCCGCAAAATCAAAAGGCGTACGATTGGTTTCAGCTAAACAAGAAGTTAATCAAATTATTGATAACGGTAACATTAAAAAAATAAATCAAATATACTTCTGATAATAATAAAAAATAATTAAATTATAACTACCAATTAAAAAAATAAATGTTAATAAAATTAAAGCTAAACTTACTTCATAAGAGATAGTCTGAGCAATAGATCGTAATCCCCCTAATAAAGAATAATTAGAATTTGAAGACCACCCAGCAACTATAATAGTATATACCCCCAATCTAGTACAACTTAAAAAAAATAAAACACCTAATTCAAATGAATATAAACCACTTAAATAAGGAATAATTAATCAAACTAATAAAGAAAGAAATAAACTAAATACTGGAGCAAAATAATAAGAAATAAAATTTGAAGTTAAAGGAAAAGTTTGTTCCCTAGTAAATAATTTAATAGCATCTCTAAAAGGCTGTAATAACCCAATAAACCCTACCCTATTAGGACCTTTACGAATATGAATATATCCTAAAACTTTCCGTTCTAATAAAGTTAAAAAAGCTACACCAACTAATACACAAATTAATATAATAATTCTAATTAATAAAATAATAATAAATTCCAATACTATATGTAAAAAAATTACATTTATAGATTCTAAATCCATTGCACTAATCTGCCAAAATAGCACATTTATTAATATTCTACAAAAAAAATTATTTTAAATATTTGGTCCTTTCGTACTAAAACATTTTATTTTTTAATAGATAGAAACCAACCTGGCTCACGCCGGTTTGAACTCAGATCATGTAAGAATTTAAAGGTCGAACAGACCTACAAATTTAAGCTTCTACACCTAATTATATTCTTAATCCAACATCGAGGTCGCAATCCTTATTTGTCGATTAGAACTCTCAAAAAAGATTACGCTGTTATCCCTAAGGTAATTTAGACTTTTAATCAATAATAATGGATCAAAAATTTATTAATTTATATTAACATTTAAAAAAGAGTTAATTTTTTCTTCCCATCACCCCAACAAAATATATAATAGTATCATCTTATTAACAAACTCCTATAAATACAATTATATATTTAAATTCTATAGGGTCTTCTCGTCCCATAAATAAATTTAAGCTTTTTAACCTAAAAATTAAATTCAAAATAATTAACTTAAGACAGTTATTATTTCGTCCAACCATTCATTCCAGCCTTCAATTAAAAGACTAATGATTATGCTACCTTTGCACGGTCAAAATACCGCGGCCATTAAAATTTTCAGTGGGCAGGTTATACCTTATAAATTTTACAAAAAGAGATGTTTTTGTTAAACAGGCGAATAATATAAATCTTGCCTAATTCCTTAAATTAAATTAAAATTAAAAAATAATAATTATTATACTAATTTAATCATTATTAATTATATATAAATATTAAATATAATATTTAAGTAAATAATTAAAAGAAAAAAAAATTAATTATAAACAAAATTAGAATTTTAATATATTCTAAGTAAAAATCATCAATAAATCCATTATAATTTAATTATCTACACCTTTATAAAAATTTAACTAAGAGCTAATCCCCTTAACTATTTATATAAACTAAAAAAAGTTTATTAATAAAACCTATTAAAGAATAAATATAAATTCAATTTATTTCCCTAAAAACTAGATATAATCTTAAACGAATAAAATTTCACTCCCAAATAATTATTAATAATATTTATTTTACAATAAATAAAATAATTATTTAACTCATAAGAAATCGAGATAATTAAATTCAATAATAATTAATTAATTAATCCTGATACACAAGGTACTAAAAATAAATTATACTTTACATATACATTATAATTTATATTCCAAAAATCCCTTACAGTATAAATTCACTATCATCAAAATTATTAATTCATTAATTAATACACTAACACATAAATATTTTTTTAACAATTTAAACTCACTAATCCATAATAATAATAACTTAATAACCCTTATCAAATTACATTGAATTGCACAATATTTTTTCAGTGTAAATGAAATTCTTAACTTTAAGCATAATTTGCTCATTCTAGCTACACCTTCCGGTACACCTACTTTGTTACGACTTATCTCATCTTATTAATGAGAGTGACGGGCGATGTGTACACATTTTAGAGCCATAATCATAATAATATTCTAATTAAAATTACTATTAAATTCACCTTCATATAAAATCCAAATTTATAATTCATTTATATTAAATATATTGTAACCCATTTCCACTTAATTATAAGCTGCACCTTGACCTGAAATAAAATTAAATTAAATTTTAAGAATATATAATCCTAAAAGAATATTCAAGAACGGCGGTATACAAACTTTAATTATAATTAATTAAGTAAGATTTAACGTGGAATATCGATAACGGAACAGATTCCTCTAAAAAGACTAAAATACCGCCAAATTCTTTAAGTTTCATGATCATAACAAATACTACTCAAGTCTCAATTTTTAAATTTAAAATAATAGGGTATCTAATCCTAGTTTAATTATCTTAAATTTCTTAGCCTCTCTTTCAATAAATTAATCTTAAACAAAAATTTAAATTTCACCCTAAAACTATCAATATAAACTAATAATATCAAAATAACTAATTTACTAAATAAATTCACTTATATCCTATGTATAACCGCGACTGCTGGCACATATATTATCAACATTCAATAAAATTAACTAAATAAAGAAAAATCTCATATATAATTTTTATTACTGAATTATATCTTATTTAACCCCATTAAGAAATCAAATTAATAAAAATTTACATATAATATTATTTTATAATAAATTATTAAGTAAGAATAAAACTTTATAATAATATAATTATTAATGGACCAAATAAAAATATTTCTAAATATTTTCATTATAACTACAGAAATCTATATAGAAAACTTCCTATCTCTTTCATTTATCCCTTTACTTATAAATTTACCTTAATAATTTACTATATTAATCACAACCCCCTTGTTAATTAATTTTAGTTAAATAATTCTATTATTGGACCAAATAAAAATATTTCTAAATATTTTCATTATAACTATAGAAATATATATAGAAAACTTCCTATCTCTTTCATTTATCCCTTTACTTATAAATTTACCTTAATAATTTACTATATTAATCACAACCCCCTTGTTAATTAATTTTAGTTAAATAATTCTATTATTGGACCAAATAAAAATATTTCTAAATATTTTCATTATAACTACAGAAATCTATATAGCAAACCCTATATATCTTTCATTTATCCCTTTACTTATAAATTTACCTTAATAATTTACTATATTAATCACAACCCCCTTGTTAATTAATTTTAGTTAAATAATTATATTATTGGATCAAATAAAAATATTTCTAAATATTTTCATTATAACTAAGGAAATATATATATAACAAGCCTATATACCTTCCATTTTATCCCTTTACTTATAAATTTACCTTAATAATTTACTATATTAATACAACCCCCTTGTTAATTAATTTATATTGCTATTAATAAAATATTATAGCACAATCTATTTGATAATAAATAAGATTTACTAACATTGATTTAAATATTATCCAATAGTAATATTAACCTAATTAATAAATAAGTCTTAATTTAATATTACTATTGGATAATATTCAATATTAATTAATTATGATAATTATATATTAATGCTATATTTATAAATAATTTATTATTATATATTTATCTCTAAATATAATATCAATATAGTTATATAATTAAATATGTCACTATATGTTCCTATATATCTCTATTATATATTAATAATTATAATAATTATAATGGGTATATATATAATAAATTTATTTATATTTAAATATTTCTATCTCTTTCACGATTCCGTAATCTTTATTATTTATATATGGCAAATAATTTATAATATGATCTATAGGTTAATAAATACTGCTCTTCTGAGATGTATAAGATTTATATATATATATATGTTTATATTAATATAATATCTTATTATAAAACGACCAAAAATCCGGAAAAATAGGTCAAATTTCGCGATTTTCGGTGCCAAAATGTGTTAAAGCCATTTCAATGCATTATTATCAATTTAATTAATTTATAACCCCAATTTATAATATTTACATTAAATTATAGTTATAATTTGATAAAATTAACCAATTAGATAAAAAGTGATCAATGAATTTTACACATTAAAATATATCAGTATAATTTGTATTTTCCTATATTATTAATGATTTTAATCAATAATTTTAAAGTTAAACCAACACCATTAAATTGACAATAAATATAAAA